AAATGGCAGATCTATTCACTCTATCAATAACCGAGCCGGATCTGGTGTATCATAAGGGATTTGCCTTTTCTATTGATTCCTACGGATTGGATCAAAAACAATTCTTGAATGAGGTATTCAACTCCAGGGATGAATCGAAAAAGAAATCTTTATTGGTTCTACCTCCTATTTTTTATGAAGAGAATGAATCTTTTTATCGAAGGATCAGAAAAAAATGGCTTCGGATTTCCTGCGGGAATTATTTGAAAGATACAAAAGAAAAAATAGTGGTATTTGCTAGCAACAACATAATGGAGGCAGTCAATCAATATAGATTGATCCGAAATCTGATTCAAATCCAATATAGCACTTATGGGTACATAAGAAATGTATTGAATCGATTCTTTTTAATAAATAGATCCGATCGCAACTTCGAATATGGAATTCAAAGGGATCAAATAGGAAACGATACTCTGAATCATAGAACTATAATGAAATATACGATCAACCAACATTTATCGAATTTGAAAAAGAATCAGAAGAAACGGTTCGATTCTCTTATTTTGATTTCTCGAAGCGAGAGATCCATGAATCGGGATCCTGATGCATATAGATACAAAGGGTTCAACGGGAGCAAAAATTTCCATGAACATTTCGTTTCTGAGCAGAAAAGCCGTTTTCAAGTTCAAGTAGTCTTCGATCGATTACGTATTAATCAATATTGGATTGATTGGTCTAAGGTTATCAACAAAAAAAATTTTTCTAAGTCATTGTCAAAGCTGATTCTCTTTTTGTCTAACTCACTTCCTTTTTTCTTTGTGAGTTTAGGGAATATGCACATTCATAGGTCTGAGATCCACATTTATGAATTGAAAGGTCCGAATGATCAACTCTGCAATCCGTTGTTAAAATCACTAGGTCTTCCAATCGTTCATTTGAAAAAATGGAAAGCGGATGATCATGATACTTCCCAAAAATCGAAATTATTGATCAATGGAGGAACAATATCACACTTTTTGTTCAATAAGATACCAAAGTGGAAGTGGATGATTGACTCCCATACTAGAAAGAATCGCAGGAAATCCTTTGATAACACGGATTCCTATTTCTCAATGATATCCTGCGATCAAGACAATTGGCTGAATCCCGTAAAAGCATTTCATAGAAGTTCATTGATATCTTCTTTTTATAAAGCAAATCGACTTCGATTCTTGAATAATCCACATCACTTCTTCTTCTATTGTAACTGTAACAAAAGATTCTCTTTTTATATGGAAAAGGCCCGTATCAAGAATTATGATTTTACGTATAGACAATTCCTCAATATCTTGTTCATTCGCAACAAAAAATTTTCTTTGTGCGTCGGTAAAAAAAAACATGCTTTTTTGGAGAGAGATACTATTTCACCAATCGAGTCACAGGTATCTAACATATTCATACCTAACAATTTTCCACAAAGGGGTAACGAAAGGTATAACTTGTACAAATCTTTCCATTTTCCAATTCGATCCGATCTATTCGTTCGTAGAACTATTTACTCGATCGCAGACATTTCTGGAACACCTCTAACAGAGGAAGAAATAGTCAATTTGGAAAGAACTTATTGTCAACCTCTTTCAGATATGAATCTATCTGATTCAGAAAGGAAGAACTTGCATCAGTATCTGAATTTCAATTCAAACATGGGTTTGATTCACACTCCACGTTCTGAGAAATATTTACCATCCGAAACGAGTAAAAAATTGCGTCTTTGGCGAAATTGGCTAAAGAAAGGCGTTGAGAAAGGGCAAACCTTTCAACGAGATAGTGCTTTTTCAACTCTCTCAAAATGGAATCTATTCCAAACATATATGCCATGGTTCTTTACTTCGACAGGGTACAAATATCTAAATTTGATATTTTTAGATGCTTTTTCAGACCTATTGCCGATGCTAAGTAGCAGTCACAAATTTGTATCCAATTTTCATTATATTATGCACAGATCAGGATGGCGAATTCTTAAGCTAAAATGGCGAGTTCTTAAGCTAAAATTGTGGGGATTGTGGGCACCGATAAGTGAGATTTCAAGTGATATTTCGTGGAAGTGTTTCCGTAGGCTTCTTCGGGTCGAAGAAATGATTCATCGAAATAATGAGTCACCGTTGATATCGACACATCTGAGCTCGCCAAATGTTCGGGAGTTCCTCTATTCAAGCCTTTTACTTCTTCTTCTTGCTGGATGTCTCGTTCAGGTACTTCTTTTCTCTGTTTCCCTAGACTCTAGTGAGTTACAGACAGAGTTCGAGAGGATAAAATCTTTGACGATTCCATCATACACGATTGGGGTGTACAAACTTGTGGATGGGTATCCTAAACCTGAACCGAATTCTTTCTGGTTAAAGAATCTCTTTCTAGTTGCTCGGGAACAATTAGAAGATTTTCTAGCAGAAATACTGGGTTTTGCGCTATTTGGTGGTGGTCCCGCTTATGGGGTCAAATTTATACAGAAGATATTTTTCAATCTCATCGATCTCATAAGTAT